GATAAAATGGCTGAGGACAGGCAATAAATTGTAAATTTATTAATGGAGTTTATCCTTTTATCAAGGATCTTATAGTTTATATAAAACAAAAAATTGCAAATTTTTAAAAATTTTTAATTAAGATTTAATTCTTATACTTAAATTCTAAATTTGATACATAAAACTTACTGTCTAGAGGTATTTATTACTTTGAAGGTAATTAGTTTTTTTAACTTAAAATTTTATATAATTAAAGGCCATCTATTAATAATAATATTAATTATAATATATTGTGAGGATATTTTTTGTTTAGAGTGTGAATATTTAGTTTGAAGCATAATTAAAGGAAAACAACAACGTATATAAAAATACATATTAGTAAATGAGCTTAAAATTAATATAAAGTTAGTTAAAAAATTTAAATTTCAATTTCTTAGGGTTATTCATTTTAAGTAGAATCCTAAGAAAGGGGGAAATCCTATATTTCTTAAAATAAAAATAAAAAGGTTAATTTTAAAATTAATATTTGTAAAAGGTATTTGTTGAAGAGTTATAATATTGTAGTGTCTAAAAATTAAGATTCCTGTGAGGGTTATAAATGTATAGGCAATTAGATATCTAATTCAGTTAGTTTCAGTAATTATATTTGAGAGAATTCATCTTAGGTGAGTTATTCTGGAATATGTTAAAATTTTTCGTATTGAATTGACAAAAAAAATTAAAGTTCTTCCTATAAATAAGTTTATAAAAATAAATATAATAAGTGTATTTTTCATAATATTAATATTAGAGAAAATATGAAGTGGGATAATTTTTTGAATTGTTAGTAAAAAAAAAATTGATATTCAAGGGAGATGTTCAATAAGAGGAGGTAATCAAAAGAAAAATGGGGCTATTCCTATTTTAGTTATAAGTGATAAAGAAGTAATTGTTAAGAGTGTTTGGTTAAAATTTTTTATTATGAAAATAGTTATACTAAAAAAAAAAATATTTCTTATGATTGTTTGGATAAGAAAATATTTTATTATTCTTGATCTCGACTCATGTGAAAAATTATACATTAAAGGAATAAATCTTATTATGTTAATCTCTATTCTTATTCACATAAATAGTCAGTTATCTCTAGAGATACATAAAATTATAGAAAAAAAAATTATAAAATAAGATAGGCAGTTAGTTATTGATAAAAATATCTATAAAGGATAAAAATCATATTCGGGGTATGAACCCGATAGCTTAGATAGCTTACTTTAAAAATTTTGGTAACTACCTCTTTCAAAATCAAAGCTTGACGTGCCGGTGTACACTAAAAATTATTGTAATAGTGTAAACACATGATTTATTCTATCAAAATAATCCTTTAATCAGGCATATTACAAAGAAGAACGAAGGGTACTTTTGGAATTTCTAATAATTTCTATGACAATTAAAAGACAAATAAGAATGTAGCAGATATAAAAAAGGGGGGCAAATAAATTTATAGGCTTAAAAATTTCTATAAGTCAGTTATTAAAATAACTTGGTAGCAGTTGTTGAGAATTTCTTATTTTTATTAGAAAGGAATTAAAAATAAAAATAAGAATAATAAATAAAATAATAAGTTTATTATTGATATTTTTATTTAAATTTTTGTTATCAATTAAAGAGATGATATAAGTAAAGAGTACTAATAGTCCTCTAATTATTGCAAATAGAAATATTAAAATAGGCCAAGTCATATAAAAATATATTATAAATCTTAAAATTAAGATGATAAAAATTATATTAATCAGCTGGAATATTGGGTTTCTAAAAATTATAAAAAAAATAATAAAAATATTAAGAAAAATTGTTATAATTACTTATAATATTTATTATATTTTTGATTTACAAAATCAATGTTTTTTTTAAACTATAGAAGCAAGAATTTTATAAGATCGTCCTATCGGAATACGCAAGGTTTATTGAAATGGAAATTTCCACTAATATTGTACTGAGGATGGTCGATAGACATAAAGAGTGATATACTAACCCTAGTCTTTAGAACATATTTCAAAAAAACTAAAACAATCCGAGACAATCAATGTTAAAATAACATTGTAGTTAATCGCAATAAATTGGATTGTTTTATGTTTCATTCTATACATTTTGAGTTTGACATAAATATAAATAAGTAGATTTAACGCATATTAATAATATTAAAATTTTATTATAAAAAAAAAAAAAAATTTAATTTTGGTTTTATATTAGTGTATTTTTATAACTTTACATAATAAAATAGATTAATATAGATATAGAAGTTAGGATTTTAATATTTTAAAAAAAAAAAAGTTTAAAAATAGTAAATTTGGCTAATTTTGTGCCAGCAGCAGCGGTTATACAAAAAAATTATCTAATATGTTTCTATTATTAATAAAAATAGATAAAAAATAAATAGTTATTATTATTTAAAAGGTTTAATTTTAAGAATTAGTAAATTAAATATTTTTTTTGTTATTAAATTAATTAAAATAAAACTAGGATTAGATACCCTATTATAAAGTGAAGCTTTGATATTACATGATATTCATTAAAACAAAAAAATTTGGCGGTATTTTAATCTATTCAGAGGAATTTGCTCTATAAAGGATATAACGCCGATATCTTACTTTAAATTGTAAATTATTCAGTTTGTATACCGCTATTTTTATAATATTGTAAAATTATTATAGAGATTATAATTATATAAAAAGATTAGGCCAAGGTGCAGTTAATTTTAAAGATTGAAGTGAATTACTTTAATTTGAGTTTTAGTCAAGTTATGAAGTTGAAAATTTTATAATAAGTCGAATTTGATAGTAAATATAAAATAGTATGTTATATTGAATAAAGCTCTAAGATATGTACATATTGCCCGTCACTCTCATTTAATGTTGAGATAAGTCGTAACAAAGTAAGGGTATCGGAAGATGTTCTTAAAAATGAAGTCAAAGTGAGTCGACGTTTCTTTTACAAAGAAAAATTGCAAAAGCCATTTTTATAAGATAAAGTAATTTTTATTTATATATAAAAAAATAAAGGTAGTAAATAAAGGTAGTAAATAATGACTTAGGTAATAATATAGAGAGTACTGTAAAGGAAGAAAAAAATATTAGAATTTTAATAAAGAAGAAGTATTTTTAGTACCTTTTGTATAAGGGATTTTTGATAGTTTTTAATTAGTATAAAATTCTCGAAAATTATAGAGCTTAAAGATTATTAATAATTTTGTAGAAATAAAATTTATAATAATCTTTAAGAAATGAAAATTTAGTCAATATAATTATATCTAGTTAAAATACTTCAATTTCATATTATTTATATTTATTACATTAAATTTTTAAAAAATATAAATATTTTTTTAGGGATAAGCTTAAAAAACATTAATATAGTATATTAAGATATTAAAAAGACTTTAAATTAGTTTTTATTTTAATAAATAATATAATAAGTGAGAGATTATTTAATATTTTTTTTATTTTATATGATTAATCTTAAAAAAAATTATGAGAATATTAGTATAATAATTTAAATTATAGATATGAATTCGGCAAATAAAAATTCCAACTGTTTCACAAAAACATTGTTTTTAGATTTTATTAAAGATAGTTTCTGCTCAATGAATAATTTAAATTGCTGTTTACACAAAGGTATTGAAATAAGGCTTTAAATGGGTGCTAAGAGAATGGGGGTATGGTTTTAAACTTTATTTTTATAAATATTAGAATTTAATTTTTTATTGAAAAAGATAAGATAAAAAAGTGGGACAAGAAGACCCTATAAACTTTTATTTAAAAAAAGTATTGTTTAAATATTTTTTTAAATTTAGTTGGGGCGACGTAAAAAGATTAAAAATCTTTTTATTGATCCGTTAGATAATGATTAAAAGAATAAAGTACTTTAGGGATAACAGCGTAATTATTTTGGATAGTTCATATAGATAAAATAGTTTGCGACCTCGATGTTGAATTAGTGGACCTTATTGGTGTAGAAATTAATAAAGGTAGATTGCTCATCTATTAAATCACTACATGATTTGAGTTCAGACCGGTGTAAATCAGGTTGGTTTCTATCTACTGAGTAATAATTTAATTTTTTAGTACGAAAGGAATTAAAATTAATAAGTTTTATAAAAACTAGATTGACAGATAAATGTATCAAATTTAGAATTTGAATATGCTAAGAGCATTTAGTAACTAATATGGCAGAAAAGTGCAAAGAATTTAAGCTTCTTATATATTTAATAGTTATTAGTATATGTTAGTAAATTATATTTTATATTTTATTTTAGTGATAGTTGTTCTGGTGAGAGTTGCTTTTATTACTTTATTTGAGCGAAAAATTTTAGGTTATGTGCAATATCGTAAAGGTCCTAATAAGGTTGGATTTATAGGATTAATGCAACCTTTTTCTGATGCTGTTAAGTTATTATTTAAAGAGGGCTTAGTTTTAACATATACAAATTTTTTTATTTTTATTTTTTCTCCTTGTTATTTAATAGGATTAATATTATTAATATGGATAATTTTTTATTATGAGACTTTAAATAGAATTCAATTTGAAGTTTTATATTTTATATTAGTTTCTAGTTTTAGTGTATATGGTTTGTTAGGGGCTGGTTGGTCTTCTAATTCAAAGTTTGCGTTATTAGGCGCTTATCGTAGTTTTGCGCAAATGATTTCTTATGAAGTTGGTATATCTTTTTTAATTATTTGTGTTTTAGTAGTTAGAGGGGGCTATGTAATTAAAGATATTTTATATTATCAGGAAAAGTTTAGTTTTATATTTGGGTTTTTAGGTTTATTTATTATATGATTAGTTACAATTTTAGCAGAAACTAACCGGACTCCTTTTGATTTTTCTGAGAGAGAGTCCGAATTAGTTTCTGGATTTAATGTTGAGTACGGGGGGGTCGGATTTATTTTTTTATTTTTAGCAGAATATGGTAATATTATTTTTATAAGAGTATTAACTTCTTATCTATTTATAGGGGGGGTTGGTTTATTTTTTTACAGGGCTTTGCTTGTGATAAGATTTTATCTTTTTATACGAGGTACTGTGGTTCGTTATCGGTATGATCTATTAATATATATTGCTTGAAAGTCATTTTTACCTTTTAGTATTTTAATATTGTTGGTAGTTTATAATTTTTTTTAATGTATCAAATTAAGAATTTTAGTATGCGGAGTTTATTAGGCTTTCCTATTTTATATTTTCAAAATATACACTTTTTTTAAGTTAAATAAACTTAATCTACTATTTTAATATGATAGGGATAAAATAAAAAAAATACGAAGTAAATAATTGTTATAATCTGTCTTATAAAAATAAAAGGGGGTTCAATTAGGCAAGATCCTAAAAATGTTAATAAAATAAAAACTATAGAGAAAATTCAAAATAATAATTTATTGATAGGGTAGGTCGTAGGTGTTTTAAAATTATTTTTTATGCTTCAGGGAAGTGTTAATAGAATTAAAATTCTTAAAAATAATGCTAAGACACCTCCAAGTTTATTAGGGATTGATCGGAGAATAGCATATGCGAATAGAAAATACCATTCTGGCTGGATGTGGGGGGGGGTAAGTATAGGGTTGGCTGGCACAAAATTGTCAGGATCAAAAAAAATGTAAGGGGACGAAAAAGTAATATAATTAAATAGTAAATACACTAATATAAAACCAACAATATCTTTTAAGGAATATAGTGGGTGAAAGCTAATCTTGTCTAGGTTAGATGGGTTTCCTATTGGATTTCTACTTCCTGTTTCATGTAACAGAATAATATGGATAATTACTATAGTTAAGATAATAAATGGGAGGAAGAAGTGGAGGCTATAAAATCGAGCTAATGTTGCATTATTAATTGAGAATCCTCCCCAAAGTCATAAGGTAATTCTATTTCCAATATATGGAATTGCTCTTAAAAGGTTTGTAATAACGGTTGCTCCTCAGTAGGATATTTGACCTCAGGGAAGAACATAGCCTAGGAAAGCTGTAGCTATTAATAATAAAAGGATGATAATACCTCTGTTTCAGATTTTTATTATATTAAAACTATAATAATAAATTCCTCGTCCAATGTGACAGTAAATTAACATAAAAAATAAAGAGGCCCCATTGGCATGAATAATACGGATTATTCATATATTATTAACATCTCGCATAATATGATTAATAGACTCAAAAGCTATTATAATATCACTACAGTAGTGTATTGTTAAGAAGATTCCGGAAATAATTTGAATTATTAGGCAAATTCCTAGTAATGATCCAATATTTCACAGGAATGAAATATTGCTTGGGGCGGGCAAGTCGATGAGTAGGCTGTTGATGGGTGAAACTAAAATGTTGTTTTTCCGTAGTATTTTTATTCAGAAAAGAATTTATCACTTATAATCTCCAAAATTATTATACTTATTATATTATTTTCTGTAAAATGTTAACATATGGGTCTTATATTTTTATAATTTCTTTTTTTTCCTTAGTCTTGAATCGAGATAATATTATTTCAGTGTTGTTAGTATTAGAGTTAATAATAGTGGGTTTATTTTTGAGTTTTTTACCTGTTATATTAATCAAAATAGTGATTTTTATAATATTTTTAGTAGTGGTTGTTTGTGAAGCAAGCTTAGGTTTAGGGTTATTAGTTTTAATAGTTTATTATAGAGGGAATGACTATGTTCGAAGTATAGAGTTTTTAATAGATTAGTTTTATAATTTTATTAGTTTTATTGATAATATTTTGTATATTATATAATATATATAATATATACATTATATATATATATATATTAATATATATTATATATGTTAATATATCTATATTCTCTTTATATTTAAATAATTTAAAAATTTATAATTACATATTTGTAGGAAGTTTTATATCTTGTTTGTTATTAATAATAACTTGCTATATTTTTATTTTAATAATAATAGTTATTAAAAATAATGTGATAATTAAGCAATTAACACTTTATAATTTTTTTTATATTATTATAATATTTGGCTTATTTTTTTTTTTTCTCTCAGATAATTTAATTTTTTTTTTTTTTTTTTTTGAGTTATCTATTATTCCTATTGCATTATTAATTTTTTTAAATGGGTCTCAAGTAGAACGGATCCAAGCTGGGGTCTATATAATATTATATACGGTTTTTGCATCTTTGCCTTTTTTACTTTTAATTTTATTTTTTTGAAGCAGTAGTTCTTTTAGTTTATTATATAATATGTTATATAATAAATTATATTTTTCTAGTTTGGTTATTATAATATTATTATTAGCTTTCTTGGTGAAATTACCAATATTTGGATTTCATATATGACTGCCTAAGGCTCATGTAGAGGCTCCAGTAATGGGAAGTATGGTTTTAGCGGCAGTATTGTTAAAAATAGGAAGTTATGGATTATTTCGAGTAATGAGCTTATTTTATTTAAGTTGTTTTTTTAAATTAAGATTAATTTTAATAGTGATTTGTTTATTTGGAGCAGTTTTAGTAAGAATTAATTGTTTTTTTCAAACAGATTTAAAATCTCTTGTTGCTTATTCTTCAGTTGTTCATATAGGATTAATATGTGGGGGAATCTTTACGGGCAGAGTTTTAGGTGCGTGAGGGAGAATATTAATAATATTAGGACATGGATTATGTTCTAGTGCTTTATTTTGTTTAATTAATTTAATATATGAGCGTGTTTTTACTCGAAATATTTTTATATTAAAAGGGCTAATATTGATTTATCCTGGGTTAGTTTTTTTCTGATTTATGTTTTGTGTAATTAATATAGCCGCTCCTCCTTTTATAAATATTTTTAGTGAAGTATTTTTAATAGGTTCAATTTTAAAGTGAAGTTTTATAATAATCTTTCTGTTAATATTAGTGTCTTTTCTTAGTGCTGGATATTCTTTATTTCTTTATACAATAACTCAGCATGGAAAAGGTTGATTTTTATATTCTAGAGATAAAATTTTATTGAAAGATTATTTTATAATAATGCTTCATCTTTATCCTTTAATTTTTTTTATCTTAAGGATAGAGGTATTTTTTAATTGATCTTAATTTAAATAGTTTAAGTAAAATAGTAAATTGTGGATTTACAGATGTGATATTATTACTTTAAATAAATGATATTAATATATAAAAGATGATCTATTATCTTATTTTTTAATTCCATTTTTTTTTTTTTTTTTAAGAATATTTTTTTTATTAAGAGATATTTTTTTTATATTAGAATATAATTTATTTTCTTTATTTGTTTGTGATGTAAATATTTATTTTTATTTTGATTGGATGAGATGTGTTTTTTTAACCGTGGTTCTTTATATTTCGAGAATAGTATTATTATATAGAGATTGTTATATAATAATAGAAAAAAATAAGAAGATTTTTTTATTGTTAGTTTTATTATTTATTTTATCAATGCTTTTAATAATCATTTGTTTAAATTTATTTACAATTTTAATTGGGTGAGATGGTCTTGGCTTGGTTTCTTACTGCTTGGTAGCTTATTATCAAAATGAGGCTTCTCAGGTTGCTAGACTATTAACTGTTATAACTAATCGGATTGGTGATGTGGGAATATTAATAGGCATTATTTATATAATGCAGTATGGTACTTGAAATTTTTTAGAATTTAAAGATTTTAAGGTAGTTAATATTTTAATTGTAATATTATTATTAGCCGCTCTGACTAAAAGAGCTCAGTTACCTTTTTCTTCTTGGCTACCAGCTGCGATAGCTGCTCCTACTCCTGTTTCTGCTTTAGTTCATTCTTCTACGTTAGTAACTGCGGGAGTTTATTTGTTATTACGTTTTTTCTTCTTTTTTTTCTCAGGAAATTTTAGTGATTATTTATTTATTGTTTCATTAATAACTACGTTGTTAGCAGGGATAGCTGCCTCATTTGAAATAGATTTAAAAAAAGTTATTGCTATATCTACATTAAGACAATTAGGAACAATATTTTTAGTTGTTTCATTAGGGGAATATATTTTAGGATTTTTTCACTTAATTTCTCATGCTGTTATTAAGGCTATATTATTTTTAGCAGCAGGGGTGGTAATTCATGCCAGAGGGGGGTATCAGGATATACGAAAATTAGTCTCTATTAAGGCTGTGTCTCCTGCTATTAGAAGATTTATATTAATTGGTTGTTTATCTTTAAGTGGGTTTCCTTTTTCTAGAGGGTTTTATTCAAAAGATACAATTTTAGAATTTTTATATACTTTACATTTTAATTATTTTATTATTTTTTTAGTGTTTTTAACAATTATTTTTACTGTTATTTATTCTTTCCGAATTTGTTATTTTTCTATTTTTATAGGGGGGTTTAGAATAGTATATTATAATAAAGTTATTGAAAAGGAGTTTGTTTTTTCAATTTTTATACTGTGTTTATTTTCTATTTGTTTTGGGTCTTTAAGAAATTGAGGGTGTTTTACCACTTTTTATATATTTTATATAACAACTTTTTGAAAAATATTAAATAATATTATTTTTTTAGTTTTATTTATAATATATTATAAAAGAATAAAAATAATAAGAATAAAACTTAAGTTTAAGTTTTATTCTTATTTTTGTGCTAATATGTGGTTTATGCCTGTAGTTAATATTAAAATCCTAAAATTTTTTTCTAATTTTGGTAACTATTCAAAGGTTGTTGATAATTGTTGAATTGAAGAGTTAGGCAGAAAGGGTATATATAGGTATTATACTTTTTTTGGCTCATTAATATATAGATTACAAGGCGTCTTATATACAAGATTTTTATTTATATTGATTATATTTTTAGTATTAATAATAAGTTAATTATTTTTATAGTTTAATTAAAACATGACCTTGAAAATGTCAAAAAAATCTATAATGATTTAAGAGTATATTTCTAAATAATTAATTTATCTTATCTTTGAAACGGATATGTATTTTTTTATACTATAGAAACTATAAAAGACTAAATGAAAACATTTTTTTAGTGGTTAGCAGCCCTATAAATACTAGTCTTTAATAGGAGAAAGTCAATTTTTTCATTAACAGTGAAAGGCCTCTTTTTTGGCTTCTATTAAATAAAAGGAAAGTTTTCTAGTTCCAGGTCGAAATTGGAGACAAATAATTTTGTTTCTTTTATAGATAAGACCGGAAAGTAATTTCTAATTGCAAGTTAGAGTTTATAATTTAAATACATATCTATTTAATTCAATTTAAAGCTCCTTGATACCATTCATAAAAAAGTCCTATTAAGATAATTAAAATAATAATATTATAGAATAAGATAGGATGATGTGATATAGAATAAATTTTCAACGGAATTGGTAGAATTAAGATAATTTCAATGTCAAAAATAAGGAAAATTAAGATAATTTTAAAAAATCGTAATGAAAATGGGGTTCGATTATTGCAAAAAGGTTCAAATCCGCATTCAAATGGGCTAGCTTTCTCTTTATTTTTATTTATTTTGTTGTTTAATAATACTGTTATAAATATGTAGGCTATAGTAAGGATAAAGATAGTATAAAAAATGATTATTTTATTCTTAGAAGATCTTACTAATTGGAAGTTAGTGGTACTTTTAATATACTAATAAAATAATAAATTCATCAGTAGATAAATGTGTATAAAAATAATCATACTACGTCTACAAAATGTCAGTATCAGGCTCTTGCTTCAAATCTAAAATGATGAAGATTTCTAAAGTGAGAGTTTAATAGACGAAAAAAATTAATAATTAAAAAGGTTGTACCGATGATAACATGTAGGCCATGAAAGCCTGTTGATAGGAAAAAAATTCTTCCAAAAAGACCGTCTGAGATTGAAAAGGGGGATGAATAGTACTCAAAGAGTTGGAGTACTGTAAAATAAATACCTAATATAAAAGTTAGTAGCAGTCTTCAGACTGCATTTTTATAGTTTATATTGATAATGCTGTGATGTGTTCATGTAATTCTAACTCCGGAAGAGAGTAGGATGATTGTGTTTAGTAGAGGGATTGTAAAAGGATTAAATGGAGTAATTCCTTGAGGAGGTCATAATAGTCCAATTTCTGTGTCTGGGGATAATATACCATGAAAGTAAGTTCAAAAAAATCTAATAAAAAAAAATACTTCTCTTAAAATAAATAATATTATACCTATTTTAAGGCCTTTTATTACTTTTAAAGTATGTTGTCCCTGAAAGGTTGATTCTCGTATGATATCTCGTCATCATTGGTAAGAGGTTAGGCTAAGGAGAATTAGTCCTCTATATAGTAAGATATTATTAATATTATAGATTATTAATATGGATCCTGAGGTTATAAATAAAGCTCTTATTGCACCGGTGAGAGGTCATGGACTACGTTCTACTATATGAAATGGATGAAATGTCATAATTAATCTCTCTTAAATATAGGGAAACAAGAGTAATAAATACGTATCTTTGAATAATTGCAACAGCATATTCTAAACAAAGAAGTGTGTTAATAATAAGAAATGTTGGTAGGTATATAGTTGGCATTTTTTCTCTAATATTTGAAAGTAGTGATAAAAGAAGATGGCCTGCAATTATATTAGCTGTGAGTCGGACTGATAGTGTGATTGGTCGAATAATTAATCTAATGCTTTCAATAATTACTATGAATGAAGTTAGTATTATAGGAGTTCCTATAGGCACTAAGTGAGTGAATATGTGGTTTATATTAATAATCCATCCTCATAATATTATAGTTAGTCAGGCTGGGAATGCTAATATAAGTGAAACTGATAAGTGTCTTGTGGCTGTAAAAACATAGGGGTATAATCCTATAATATTATTAAATAAAATAAAATAAAAAAGGCAAATAAAAATGATAGCGGATTTTATATTATGATTTTTAATATTAATATTAATTTCTTTTAAGACTAGTAAAGTAATATTTTTAAAGATGAAAGTTACTCGGGATGGGCATTTTCAAAATATATTAGGAAGAAGTAAAAAAATAATAAATAGAATTATTCAGTTTATTGAGAAATAAGGGCTAGTTGATGGGTCAAAAATAGAAAATAAATTTATTAAAATTTAAAAATTTATAAAAAAATAAAAGATGTTTTTATTAAGCTTAGTTTTTTGTCTTTTTTGTGATGGGGCTTTTATAAAAAATAACATATTAAAAATGAAATATATGCTAATAGTAGAAAGCATTAGGATAAGAAGTCAATTTATTGGAAATATTTGTGGTATTAAATTGTATATAATTTATATAATTTAGATTTGACATATCTATGTTATTTTTTAACTAACAATTTTTTTTAGGAAAGATTAATTATATCTATAGAAAGTTTAAGAGACTTTTGCTTTTATCAGCCATTCCTAATAAAATTTTTTAATTCAAGATATGAAGTTTTTCAGATTTGTAATTTCTATTGAAATAGGCATAAAAGTATGATTTGCTCCACAAATTTCTGAACATTGTCCATAGAAAAGTCCAGGTCGGTTGGCTAAGGTGGAAGATTGATTTAGTCGACCTGGGATTGCATCTATCTTAATTCCTAAGGCAGGAATAGTTCATGAGTGGATGACATCTGCGGATGTAATTAAAAATCGAATATTTGTATTATAGGGAATGATAATTCGGTTATCTGTTTCTAATAAACGAAAATCTGCCTTATTTAATTCATTTTCAGGAATTATAAAAGAGTCAAATTGGATGTTAAAATTTGTGAGCTCGTAAGATCAATATCATTGATGGCCAATAACTTTAATAGTAAGGCTAGGTTCAAAATTTTCTTCTATGAGATAAAGAAGTCGCAATCTTGGTATAGCAATAAAGAGTAAGAGGAAAGTGGGGAGGATGGTTCAAATAATTTCAATATTTTGATTTTCCGTAAGGTTTCGGTTATAAAATTTATTTAAAAAAATATTAATAAGTATATAAGAAATTATTATTGTAATTATTACAACAATAATTATTGTGTGATCATGAAAAGAAATTAACTGTTCTATAATTGGAGAGTTTCTGTCTGGGAATGAGATTATTGATCAAGTTGTCATTATAATTGTTATATTAAAATCTTATTCAGCTTAATAGGTATATTAAAGGTGTGTCTTGCTGGGGGAAGATTTAGTTGTCATTCAATGATTGAATTGGTATAGTGAGAGTTAATAATTATTTTATTTCTTGTGAATATATCTCATAGAATATATATAAAATAAACTGTTCTCAATAGAGTAATTATTGACCCTATTGAAGAAATTAAGTTTCATAAAAATATAAAATCTGGATAATCAGAGTATCGACGGGGTATTCCTCTTAAGCCTAAGAAGTGTTGTGGGAAAAAAGTAAGATTAACTCCTAAAAATATTATAAAAAATTGTTTTTTTAATATCTTGTTATTTATACTAAGACCCAATATTAGTGGAAATCAATGGCAGATGCCAGCTATGATAGCAAAAATTGCTCCTATAGATAGGACATAATGAAAATGAGCAACTACATAATATGTGTCATGTAAGATAATATCAATTCTTGAATTTGCTAAAATTACTCCGGTTAAGCCTCCAATTGAAAATAAAAAAATAAATCCTAATGATCATAGTATTGGGGGATCACTTTTAATTTTTCTACCATGAAGAGTAGCTATTCAGCTAAAGATTTTAATACCTGTTGGTACTGCAATGATTATTGTGGCCGATGTAAAATATGCTCGAGTATCGATGTCTAAGCCTACTGTAAACATATGATGGGCTCACACAATAAATCCTAATAGTCCAATTGCTATTATGGCGTAGATTATTCCTAAGGCTCCAAAAGGCTCTTTTTTTCCTGTTTGGAAGCAAATAATATGAGAAATTATTCCAAATCCGGGTAGAATAAGAATATATACTTCTGGGTGGCCAAAAAATCAGAATAAGTGTTGATAAAGGATAGGGTCTCCTCCTCCACTAGGATCAAAAAAAGATGTGTTAAAATTTCGATCTGTTAATAATATTGTAATAGCTCCGGCTAAGACTGGAAGAGAGAGGAGGAGAAGAATTGTAGTAATAAATACGGATCATACAAATAAAGGGATTTGTTCTATTTGTAAATGTTTTGGACGTATATTTAAGATAGTGGAAATAAAATTAATTCTTCCTAAGATAGAGGATACTCCTGCAAGATGAAGGCTAAAAATTGTTAAATCAACAGCGCTGCCTCTATGAGAAATGTTTCTTGCTAAGGGAGGGTAGACTGTTCAGCCAGTTCCTGCTCCGGTTTCGACTAATGAAGATATAATAAGAAGAAAGAGGCTAGGGGGTAAAAGTCAAAATCTCATATTGTTTATTCGGGGGAATGCTATATCTGGGGCAGAGATTATTAATGGAACGAGTCAATTTCCAAACCCTCCAATTATAGCAGGTATTACTAGGAAAAAAATTATTACAAAAGCATGAGAAGTAATAATAACGTTATAGATTTGGTCATTATTAATAAATGTGCCTGGCTGGCCCAGTTCGATTCGAATTAATATTGAGAGAGCTGTTCCTAATATTCCTGCTCAAGCTGAGAAGATTAAATAAAGGGTACCAATATCTTTATGGTTAGTAGAGAATATTCATCGCATTAGAAT